TTTTTAAAAAATTACATAGATAATTTCTTGCAAGTTTCGAGAGCTTGATCAATCGCTTTAATTTTTACTCTCTCACCCTTTTTAAAAAATTACATAGATAATTTCTTGCAAGTTTCGAGAGCTTGATCAATCGCTTTAATTTTTACTCTCTCACCCTTTTTAAAAAATTACATAGATAATTTCTTGCAAGTTTCATTTAATTTATTGTTAGCCAACATTTTTTAGTTTAATAATAACAGTTTTATGTTATAGGAAGATGCCTGAAAAAGGATTATCTTGATGTGATAAATCATGTTTATTAAAAACTCTTCTTACACTATATTTTATAATCAAAATTAAATCTTTAAACTTCAAAAGTTTACGTGCAATACACTTAAATATAATTTAAAGAAAAATAAGCTAACCCCCCAAGCTATTGGATTCATAATCCAAATATAGATTTATTCTTTTTTCTAATAAAGTCTTATAACAATATTATTATACCCATATTTATCATATCAATTATTATATCTCTATCTTCTCACTCTTGAATTATTATTTGAATAGGCATAGAAATGAATCTTTTAAGTTTTATTTTTTTTATAATAATAAAAATAAACATATCTTCAAATGAAAGATCTATAAAATATTTTTTAATTCAATCTTCTGGATCTATTATTTTTTTGTTTTCTATTAGTTTAAATATTATTTACTTTAATCAAGAATTCCATGTGTCATCTTTGGCTCCCCCCATTGCATTGGCATTAAAAAGAGGTATAGCTCCCCTACACTCTTGGACACCTGATATTATTAGTAAATTTAATTATTTCAGACTATTTCTGTTTCTTACTTTACAAAAAATTGTTCCTACTATAATTATATTTTCTTCATGGTATAATTTCTCTATATGAATTTTAATTATAAACATTATAGTTGGAAGAATTGCAGGTATTCCTCAAGCATCTTTAACAAAACTAATAATTTTTTCATCAATTAATAATATTGGATGAATATTTTTAGCAATTATGGTATCAATATACCTTTTTATAATTTTTTTTATTTCTTACACTGTTATAACTATACTAATAATTTGGTTTATAAAGTATATACAAATAAAATGATTACTTCAAATAAAGAGAATATTATTATCTCAAAAAATAACTGTATTTTTTATAATAGCATCCCTGAGAGGGCTCCCCCCCCTCTTAGGATTTATGCCTAAATGAGTGATTTTAAAAAATACAGCTATAGTAGTTCCATTATTTAGATTTTTAGCCATTGGATTCAGATTATTTACTTTATATTTTTATATTAAAAGTTCTTTTTCTATACTTTTATTATCCCATTCAGAAAAAAAGTGGAATTTAAGAATTCCCACCCCATTAAATTCACTGTTTCTAACATTAAACTTTATTGGACCAATTGTATGAATTACTATGACTTAACTTAAGAAAGTCTTAAGTTAAATCTAAACTAGTAGCCTTCAAAGTTGAAATTATTTTAAGTAGATTTTGAAATTTCTGGGTTATTCCTCCTCTAAATTTGCAGTTTAGTATCATTTTTGAATAAGAAATTTAATAAAAAGGTTACTAACCTATAAAGAAATTTACAATTCCTTGCCTAAAATTCAGCCATTTTATTTGTATGATATGAATTTTAAGTACAAACCATAAAGTTATTGGTACGCTTTATTTTATACTAGGAATCTGAGCAGGATTAATTGGATTATCCCTAAGAATTATTATCCGATTAGAACTCAGACAATCTATATCTTTATTTATAAATGATCAAATTTATAATACAATTGTTACTGCACATGCTTTTATCATAATTTTTTTTATAACAATACCAATCATTATTGGTGGATTTGGAAACTGACTAGTTCCTCTAATAATTGGAGCTCCTGACATAGCTTTCCCTCGGCTAAATAATTTAAGATTTTGACTTTTAATTCCTTCTATATATCTATTGATTTTAAGAAGATTAGTTGACCAGGGCGTAGGAACAGGATGGACAGTTTACCCTCCTTTATCTAGAAGTGTGTATCATAGAGGATATTCAGTTGATATAGCAATTTTTTCTCTCCATCTTGCAGGAATTTCATCAATTTTGGGAGCAATTAACTTTATCACAACTATTATTAATATACGAGCAACTCTTTATAATCTTGAAAAGCTTCCCCTATTTGTTTGATCAGTTTTAATTACAGCATTTTTATTATTATTTGCTCTTCCTGTTCTTGCTGGAGCAATTACTATACTTTTAACAGATCGGAATATTAATACATCATTTTTTGATCCGGCTGGAGGAGGAGACCCTATTTTATATCAACACTTATTTTGATTTTTTGGACATCCTGAAGTTTACATTTTAATTTTGCCTGGATTTGGATTAATCTCTCATATTACAATTCAAGAAAGAGGAAAATTATCAGCTTTTGGGTCCCTAGGAATAATTTATGCAATATTATCAATTGGTATTTTAGGATTTATTGTTTGAGCTCACCATATATTCACAGTAGGTATGGATGTTGATTCTCGTGCATACTTTACTTCTGCTACAATAATTATTGCTATTCCTACAGGAATTAAAATCTTTAGATGATTAGCTACTATTTATGGAATAAAGCTAAAATTTTCTCCAAGAATAATTTGATCTTTAGGATTTATCTTTCTATTTACTATGGGAGGGCTGACAGGAGTAATTTTAGCTAATTCTTCTATTGATATTATTCTGCATGATACATATTATGTTGTAGCTCATTTTCATTATGTTTTATCTATAGGTGCAGTTTTCGCTATTTTAGCAAGTTTTATCAATTGATTTCCTTTGATAGTAGGATTATCTATAAATAACTTTATACTTAAAAGACAATTTTTAAGAACATTCATTGGTGTAAATATAACATTTTTTCCTCAGCACTTTTTAGGATTAATAGGAATACCCCGACGATATTCTAATTATCCAGATTTACTGATTTTTTGAAATAATATTTCATCTTTAGGATCAGTAATTTCATTATTTTCAGTAATTTTTTTTATATTTATTATTTGAGAAGCTTTATTTGTAAAACGACCTCTAATTTTTAGTTCTAGATCAATAATAGAATGAATTCAAAATTATCCACCATTTGAACATAGATACTCTGAAATCCCAGGAATTTACACATAAATCTAAAGTGACAGATAAATGTGTTAAATTTAAGATTTAGTTATGAAATTTTTATTCCTTTAGAAATAGATTGAATAAAAATTTCTCTTTATGATACTGCTTCCCCCATTATAGAACAATTAATTTTATTTCATGATTATACAATATTAATTATTGTAACTATTTTATCATTAGTATCTTTTTTAATATGAAAAATAATATTAAACAATTACTTCAGAAACAAAATCTTAGAAAATCAAATAATTGAAGTGGTATGAACTTTTATTCCCACAGTTGTTTTAGCTTTTATTGCTTTACCTTCTCTCCACTTATTATATATTATAGATGAATTAAAAAATCCTTTACTTACAATTAAAATCATAGGACATCAATGATACTGAAGATATGAATATAATGATTTTAACAATGTGGAATTTGATTCTTATATATCTCCTAATAGAACTTTCCGTTTATTAGAAGTTGACAACTCTACTCCCATTCCTTTAAATTGTCAAATTCGATTGATTACATCTTCTTATGATGTTCTTCATTCATGAACAATTCCAGCTATAGGAATTAAAATAGATGCTACTCCAGGACGATTAAACCAAATTTCTATACTAGGGAATCGTACTGGTAAATATATAGGCCAATGTTCAGAAATCTGTGGGGTTAATCATTCATTTATACCAATTGTAGTAGATATTATTCCAGTTAAATATTTCATTTCATGAATTAAAAATTTCAATTTATCCAATGACTGAAAAGCAAGTAATGGTCTCTTAAATCAATTTATGGTACTAGCAATTACCTTGGATAGCCAAAAAGTTAGTTAATATATTATAACATTGAGTTGTCAGTTCAAAGTAATATTTTTACTTTTTTATACCTCAAATATCTCCTATGCCATGAGTTTTAATCTTAATTTTTACGTTAAGAATTTTACTTACTATTACTTCATACATATATTTCTATAATAATAATTTTTTAAAATTAAATACCATAAAATTTAATAATTTTCCCTCAATTAAAATTTGATGATAATAAGATTATTTTCTATGTTTGATCCCTCAGCATTATTCCTTTTACCTTTGAACTGACTATTAATAATACTAATTTTGTTATTCTTACCTGTCTCTTATTGAAAATTTAATTCTCGAATTAATAAAATACTATATTTAATCATTTATTCTCTTAATAAAGAATTTGAATCTTTATTCATTAAAACCATAATAATTAAAGGTACTTCAATAATTTGTATTTCATTGTTTGTGATAATTATACTAATTAATCTATCTAGAAACTTTCCTTATACTTTTTGTCCTTCAGCACATTTAGTATTTTCCATTTCTTTATCTATTCCTATTTGAATATCAATTATTTGGTTTTGTTGAATGAATTTAACTAAATTTATGTTTTCTCATTTGGTACCTGTAGGTACCCCTCTCTTATTAATACCAGTAATAGTTTTAATTGAAGTAACAAGAAATTTAATTCGTCCAATAGCTCTTGCTGTCCGATTAACAGCCAATTTGATTGCAGGACATCTATTAATAGCTCTACTAGGTAATACTTTAAATATTAATTCTTACTACTCAATTTTAATCATATTAATTCAAACAATATTTATACTATTCGAATTAATAGTAGCAATGATTCAATCGTATGTATTTTCAGTTTTAATAACTCTCTACTCTAGAGAAATTTCTTAATGAATAAAAATCACCAATTCCATTTAGTTGATCCATCTCCATGACCTTTAGTTATTTCTTTTATTATCCTGAATTATACTTTATTTTCAGTAATAATAATAAATATGAAACATTGAAAACCCATAATTATATCTATAATTTTAATTTTATGAGTTATATTTATCTGATGACGTGATGTTCAACGTGAAAGAACTTTCCAAGGAACTCATACTAGATTTGTTATAATTTCAATAAAATATGGCATACTATTATTTATTGTATCAGAAATTCTATTTTTTTTTAGATTTTTCTGAAGTTTTTTTCACCACGTTTTATCTCCTTCTCAGGAAATTGGATTATCATGACCACCTTTTGGAATCTTCCCGTTTAATCCTTTACATATCCCTTTAATTAACACAGTAATTTTATTAAGTTCAGGTGTTTCTATTACATGAGCTCATAGAAGAATTTTTTCTAATAATTTGTCTCAGACAAAAATTAGTATAATTATAACAATCATCTTAGGAATTTATTTTTCTTTTCTTCAAGCATATGAATATATAGAAGCTCCTTTTTGTGTAAGTGATTCAGTTTACGGAAGAACATTTTTTGTTACTACAGGATTTCATGGTATTCATGTAATTATTGGTACAATATTTTTATCTCATTCTTTAATGCGGCTATTAAATCTCCACTTTTCTAAAATTCACCACTTAGGGATAGAAATATCGATTTGATACTGACACTTTGTTGATGTTGTTTGATTATTTTTGTATATTTCTATTTATTGATGAGGTAAATATTTTATTAGTATAATTTTATTACAATTAGCTTCCAACTAATTAATCTTTTTGATAAAATAATATTATTAATTTTTATATTATTGATATTAATATGAATTCTTTTAATTTTAATTATTCTTGGTATTCCAATCATTAACTTACATAAGTCCCATGACCGAGAAAAACTTTCCCCTTTTGAATGTGGATTTGACCCTTTTTCAAAATCTCGAATTAGATTTTCTATTCATTTTTTTGTCATTAGTTTAATATTCTTAATTTTTGATATTGAAATTACTTTAATTTTTCCACTTCCTTTAATTTTTATATACACCAATGTAATATCGTGAACTTTAATTTCTGCATTGTTAATTATAGTACTTTCATGGGGATTATTTATTGAATGAAAAGAAGGATCTATAAATTGAAAGTAGGATTATAGTTTAAAAATTTAAAATATTTTAATTGCAATAAAAAGATGTTAAAAACTAGTCTGAAATATGAAGTAATAAATACAACTAGTTTCGACCTAGAATTAGAGTCTTCTCCTTATTTTAAATAGAAGTCAAAAAGAGACAAATCATTGTTAATGATAAAATTGAATAAAATTCCTATTTAAGGAAAAAAAGAGAAAGCTGCTAACTATCTCAAAGCATTAAATTGTTACTTTCCCCCTTCTTACTTTTATAATTTATAATTAAAATATTATATTTTCAGTATAAAAAAGTGACTTCTAAAAGTTATACTACCTAAATTGCTTCAAAATTTTATTCTCTTTAAACTATTTAGAAAAATTAAAATTAAAATAATTAAAACACTTCCTATAACAAAAAAATAATTTTTTCCTCCAAGAATAAGTTTCTTTAAACTTCTTGAATTATCTATTAATAGACTTTTATGAATAAGTAAGATTATTTCTATTCACCCTTGATCCATAATTTTTAATCAATAAAAAAATTTTACTAAAATCACTCTTACTATATTTGTTAAACTTCTAATAAAAAATATGCTAGTTAATATTTTTAGTATAGTTTTTCTAGTTAAAATCCCGTAAGATATTAACCCTAATATAATTATAATAAAAGGTATTCATTTTATTAAATAACTAAGACATTCAAAATTCAAATTACTTATAAGTAACCAGTTTAAGCAACTTCCAAAAATAATAGAAACTGTTCCTATAATAAAAATAGGAATAGAAATTCCGTTCTTTGGCTCTTCTCAGAGTACTCAATAATTAGACATAGACAAATAAATTAAACTTCGTAATGTGTAGATAATAGTAATTAAAGCTCCAATTAATATTATAATTCCTATTCCTGCACCTCCGTAACTACATATAATTATTTCTAAAAGTATATCTTTCGAGTAAAACCCTGAAGAAAAGGGGATTCCTATCAATCTAAAAGAAGATATTAATAAACATCATTTAATAGTTAAATTAATATTCAATCTTCCTATTTTACGTAAATCTTGGATTCCTATTCTTCTATGAATAATAGACCCTGCACATATAAAAAGTAATGCTTTAAATATAGCATGAATAAGCAAATGAAAAAATGAAATCTGTGGATACCCTAAAGACAATGTAACTATTATAAATCCAAGTTGTCCTAATGTTGATAAAGCAATAACTTTTTTTAAATCTATCTCTTGTAGAGAAGATAATCCAGCAATAAAAATAGTTATCAAAGAAATAATTATAGTTATTCATAAAATATTAAGATTTTCTTCAAAAGAAGGAAAAAACCGAACTATTATATAAACCCCAGCAGTAACCAAAGTTGAAGAGTGTACTAAAGAAGAAATAGGAGTAGGTGCAGCTATAGCTGCAGGAAGCCAAGCTCTAAAAGGAAATTGAGCTCTTTTAGTTATACATGCTCCTACAAAAAAAAATAAAGATAATCAGCTAAAATTTTCTCAAAATATAAATAATCCACTGTTTATTATACATGAAATAATGGATAAAATTAATATAGTATCTCCTAATCGATTACTAGCAGCTGTGATAAAGCCTGAATTAAAAGAATCCTTTCTCTGATAATAAATAATTAAACAATAGGATACAATTCCTAATCCATCTCATCCTAAAATAACTCCTAGAATTCTTGGACTGTAAATTATTACTAGTATAAAAAAAATAAAAAATAAAGTCTTCCATAAAAATCGATGACATTCTTTACCTATATAACTTTCTGAATATATTAATACAAAAGAAGAAATAAAAAGAACAGTAAATCTAAAAATTAAAGATATTTTATCAATATAAAAAATAAAAGAAATTCTAATTGAATTAAAAAAAAATAACTCAATTTCCAATATAATTGTTTTAGATTCAATTAAAATTATTAATAAAAATATTATTTTAGCAAAACATAGTAGTAGTATGAACATTCTAATAAAATAATATTTTCTAGTTAACTTCAAAACTAAAAATAATTAATATCTTTGAAACCACAAATCAATATTTTTTTTAAACTATTTTAGCATACTAATAAACTTAAATCTAAAATAATTATATTTAAAGGTATTCAATGTAATACTATTAATAATGATTCCTTTACATAAAAAGATGAAAAAGAATATGATAAATTTAACCACCCATGTTGAGAAAATGAAAATAAATAAATTCTGTATATTGATCTGAAACACCCTAAAAATAATAAAATTGGAATCAGCTTAGATCTTCATGAGATAATCCCTCCAAATAAAAATAATTCACCTGGTAAATTTAAGCAAGGGGGAAAAGACAGATTTGAAGAACAGAATATAAATCATCACATAGATATAATTGGAATAACAGTTAATAATCCTTTATTTAAGTAAAAACTTCGACTATGAGTTCGATTATAAGTAACTCCTAAAATACAAAAAAGACCTGAAGAACAAAGTCCATGACCAATTATTATAAAAATTGATCCTTTTAGTCCTATTTCATGTATACTTAAAATACCTCTTAAAACAAGACTTATATGAACAATAGAAGAATAAGCAATTATTATTTTTATGTCACTTTGAGTAAAACAAATACCTCTTATAATTAACCCTCCTATAATACTTAAAATAACTAAACTACCGGAAAATTTAACAATTAAGTCTCCAATTAAATAAGATAATTTAATAAGTCCATATCCTCCTAATTTTAATATTACCCCAGCCAAAATTATTGAACCAAAAGCTGGGGCTTCCACGTGAGCACGTGGGAGTCACATATGAAGACCAACTATAGGAAACTTGACTATAAAAGCTAATGTAAGTATAAAAAATATCATAACTCTTGGAATACTTTTAATTATTGAATCAATAAAATAAATACCAACTAATAAAGGTAAAGAAAAAATTACTGTATAACACAGTATATATATACCTGCTTCTAACCGATCAGGTTGATAACCCCAACCAAAAATTATTAATAGTATAGGCAAAGCTGTAATTTCAAACGCAAAATAAAATATTATTAAACTGTCTACATAAAATACAAATTGCAATCTAATTAGTAAAAATATAAAAATTATAAAAAGTTCTAGCCTCTTATCTGAGTCTCTTACAACTATTATCATCAATAAAACTAATCAAAAGCTTAATATTACCATAATTAACTTTAAAAGATATTCACCACAGTCATGTAATATAAAAATTAATATTAAACCACAAATTATTATAAAATTAATTGTTAATCTTCAATCTATTAAAACCACAATTAAAACACTCGAAAAAATAATTTCTAACATATTAATAAAGATATACCTTTAATATAGTCAGATCCATGAACACGTACAACTGATGTCAATAAAACAAGACCTATAACAGCTTCACAAACCATCACAATAATTAAGTAAATAATTAAACTAAAATCATAATTAAATATACTCATTATGTTTACTAATATAACTAAAATTACTAAACTTATAAATTCCAATGTGAGTAATATTAAAATTAAATGTTTTTTATGACTAAAAAATATTTTTAGTCCAAAATATATTATAGATATACAAATTATCATTAAAGTCAAAGTTCTAATAGTTTATACTAAAATACTAGTTTTGTAAACTAGAGATACTAAGGTTTAGAATATCAACAAAAAAATTCTTAACTTTAGTTTCCAAAACTAATATTTTAGTATTAAACTACCTGTTGTATAATTAAATTAAATTTAATAGTTATACTTTTTATATCTAGAATTATAAGAAATGTAAATCACCCTCTATTGCTTTCTATAATAGTAATAATTCAAAATGTTATAGTATGTTTATATATACGATTCATAACTTCTTCAGCATGAATTCCTCTAACTATATTTTTAGTAATTGTAGGAGGACTAATGGTAATTTTCATATACACTACTAGAATCTGCTCAAATATTAAATTCAATAAATTAAATTTAACAAAGTCTTTTATTTACTTTTTATTAATTTTTATTATACTACCTCCTGAATTTTACCCTATAAATAACAATGAAAACATTCAATTAATAGATTTATTTAACACAGAAATATATAAATTATATTTGCCCATTAATTTAATATCTTCATTGTTTTTATTTATTTACTTATTAATGGCCCTACTTATTATAATCAGAATATTAAATAAAGAAAAAGGTCCAATACGAAAAAAATACTAATGAACTCAAAATTTAAAACTAATATAATACTAAATCCAATCTATAGATCATTAATTAACCTTCCTACTCCTACTAATATTAATGTAATATGAAACTTTGGATCTCTTTTAGGTCTTATACTTATAATTCAAATCTTGACAGGACTATTTTTAACAATACATTTTTCCTCAAATGTAACAATTGCATTCGAAAGAATTATCCACATTTGCCGAGATGTAAATAATGGATGAATACTTCGTGTTATTCACTCTAACGGAGCTTCATTCTTTTTCATCTTTGTGTATCTTCATATTGGCCGAGGAATTTATTTTAATTCAGCACAATTAAAAAAAACATGAAATAGTGGTGTAGTAATTTTACTTATCCTAATAGGAACTGCATTTATAGGTTATGTTCTTCCTTGAGGACAAATATCGTTTTGGGGAGCTACAGTTATTACTAATCTTCTGTCAGCTATTCCTTATTTAGGCGAAACCTTAGTTTTATGATTATGAGGAGGGTTTGCTGTAGATAATCCTACACTTACTCGATTTTACACTTTCCATTTCATTTTGCCTTTTATTTTAACAACAATAATTATACTTCACTTAATTTTTTTGCATGAAACTGGATCTTCTAATCCATTAGGAATTCAAATAAATTTAGATAAAATTCCATTTTACCCGTACTTTATAATTAAAGATTTAATAGGATATTTAATTTTTATAATTTTGTTTATCATACTAATTATATATTATCCATATATATTAAATGATCCTGACAATTTTATTCCAGCTAATCCAATAAGTACTCCTCTCCACATTCAGCCTGAATGATATTTCTTGTTTGCTTATTCTATTTTACGAGCTATCCCCAACAAGCTAGGAGGAGTTATTGCTCTTGTATCTTCTATTCTTATTTTAATTATACTTTCTCTATTTCCATCATTTATAATAAAAGGAATACAATTCTACCCACTTACACAAAACATTTTTTGAATATGAATTAATATCTCCTTCCTCTTAACATGAATTGGAATAAAGCCAGTTGAACCACCCTTTATTGTTATAAGACAAACATTTACAGTATTTTATTTTACATTATTTATAATATTACCTATTTCCCAACAAACATGAGATTATTTCATTAAATAGTAGAGTTGAATAATTTAAATAAAATATCTACCTTGAAAGTAGAATAAGGAAATACCATCCTTCAACTTAACTTGAGTATACCGAAATTACAGAATTCTCACTCCGCAATAAAATATAATTAATATTAAAGAAGAACTTAAGTAAATCTTTCAACACAAATTTATAAGTTTATCATAACGGTAACGTGGAAGAACTCCCCGGATCAAAATAATTAAAAAAGAAACACTAAGTAATTTTAAAAAAAAATTAATATTGAATACAGTGTTTCTAAAAAATATTAATCTTATAAGTATACCTGAAAATAAAATTCTTAAATATTCAGCAAGAAAAATAAAAGCAAATCCTGTGCTTCCATATTCAATATTAAATCCAGAAACTAATTCAGACTCTCCTTCAGCAAAATCAAAAGGACTACGATTTAGTTCCGCCAAAAAAGAAATAAAAAGTATTAAAAACAAAGGAAATGAACTAAAAATTAATCATATATTAATCTGAACTTCTAAAAATCTATTAAAGTTAGAACTAGACGTAAATAGTATTAAACAAACAAGCAAGAAAAAAAATCTTACTTCATAAGAAATAGACTGAGCAATAGCCCGGATTCTTCCCAAAATTGAGTAACAAGAATTTGAAGCCCAGCCAGAAATTAAAACTCCAAAAATTCTTAGGCTCATAATAGAAAATACAAATAGAATTCTATATTTTCATCTAACTAATAAATAATAATAGGGAAATACTAATCATACTAATATTCTAATAAGTATAGAAAAAATTGGACTTAACCAATAAGGATAAAAATTAATTTTTAAAGGAATGAAAAACTCTTTCGTATAAAGTTTAATAGCATCAGAAAAAGGTTGGAACACTCCATATACACCTACTTTTATTGGACCTTTTCGATTCTGAATGAACCCTAGGACTTTTCGTTCCAAAAGAGTCAAAAAAGCTACCCCCACAAAAGAAAAAATAAGTATAATTATACAACAAATGAAATTAGTAACAATTTCTACCTGTAAATAATTTATACATAATCAAATTCTAAATTTAACACATTAATCTGTCAAAATAGATTAATTTTATGCATAAAATTAATCAATAAAAATTCAACTACTCAATCCTTTCGTACTAAAATAATTTATTATTAAAAGATAGAAACCAACCTGGCTCACGCCGGTTTGAACTCAAATCATGTAAAATTTAAAGTCGAACAGACTATCTATTTAAAATTCTGCACCTAAATATTATATTAATTCAACATCGAGGTCATAATCTCTTTTATAAATAAGATCTTCAAAAAAAAATTATGCTGTTATCCCTAAGGTAATTTTATCTTACTATCTAAATTATTAGGATCATAAATACATTTAAAATGCAAATTAAAAGAAAAGTTAATTTTCTGGTCACCCCAACCAAATAATAAATTTTTCAAAATTATTTTTAAATTCTATAGGGTCTTATCGTCCCTTTAGTCTACTTTAGTTTTTTAACTAAAAAACTAAATTAAAATATCATAACTATAAAAAAGCTAAGTTTCCGTTTAGTCTTTCATACAAGCCTTCAATTAAAAGACTAATGATTATGCTACCTTTGTACAGTCAAAATACTGCAGCTATTTACTTAAAGCATTGAGCAGACAATATTATAAATAATTATCTTACAAAGATGTTTTTGTTAAACAGGCGAAACTTCTTATTTGCTAAGTTCTTAATAATTATTTTACTATTCTACTAATTTAATCATATTTTTTATAACAAAAATGTTTTATTATATATCTTTAGCTCCCCCTAAAGAGTATAATAAAATTTTCATTATGTAATGATTTATTTTAACATATTAATAAATTTAAACTAATTTTAAGCCTAATAATCATAATCAAACTATGATCACTATAATTTTAATTAAAAGATTATCCTTTTAATTATTTTCAAATTTCCAAAAACGAAAACTTACTAAATTGAATTTAAAATTAAAGAAACTAGATATAAAGAATTGAATTTTATGTCAAACCAAGAAGAAAATTTAATTTAATTATTAAACAGTAACAATTTTTACTTCTAGATCTTCTTTTTTCGAGAAAACTTCCTAGAAAATTAATTTAAATTATCCCTGATACAAAAGGTACAATTAATAAATCTTTTAATAATATTAATTGCGAGGCTCCCCCCTCGCAGTAATATATTTATATAATTTATTAACTCTCCATTGTAAAAAATTTAAATTAAAAGTAAAATTCTAAAATATCTCATTAATGTAAATAATAAACTTTAAATTTAAGCTATTTACTCAAATCCAGGTACACCTTCCGGTACACCTACTATGTTACGACTTATCTTACCTTAAATAAGAGCGACGGGCAATGTGTACATATTCTAGAATCTTTATTCATAATGTTACTTTAACAAAATTACTTTCAAATTCTTTTTCATTTAATATTAAAAATTAAAATCCATTCATAATCTATATAGTAACCCATTTTTTTCTTTTAAAAACTGCACCTTGACCTAACATAAATTTCATAAAAATTAAAGGAAAATTAAATTTATAAATATACTCATGACAGCGGTATACAAGTATATTAATAAAAGTATTTTAAGTTGTGGATTATCAATTAATAAACAGGTTCCTCTAATAAGATAGAATACCGCCAAATTTTTTAAGTTTCAAGATCATAACTAGTACTACTCCAGCCAAAATATTTAAATTAAAATAATAGGGTATCTAATCCTAGTTTCATTACTAATTTCTTAACCTTTAGTTTAATCATATGAATTAAAATAAAAATTTTACCTAAATATAATAATTGTATAGATAGTTTAATTAAAAGTTAATAAAGCCATAATATTTCCTTTAAATTTATTGTATAACCGCAACTGCTGGCACAAAATTAGTTAATTTACTTATCTATTTCTAAATCTAAATTTCTTTAAATAATTAATTTTATTTACTGTTTTAACTATATTAAAAATAATACTTAAATTTACATGTAAAAAAAAGATTTAAGAAAACTCCTATACCAAAATAAAGTATATTAATTAACTAAAAAATATTGACTAACAACACTCTATAGTCCACAATATCTGCAATTTTTAATTCAAATAAAAATTAAATTAATTAATTGCCTGAGCAGTAAGATAGGGCTTCTTCAGTTTTTTTTTTTTACCACAAAACTGAAGAGCCCCCTCAAGTTAATATATAAATATATTCAATCATCAATAATAATTTACATAAACATAATCATTTATAAATGTACATATTCTATATATGTAAATTTAAATATTTTAATAATAAAATATTAAATATATTATATTAATAATATATATATATATATTTATATATTGTATGTGTGTATATATATTTATAATATATATATACACACATACACTACTATATGTATATATATATAATATATATATATATATATTAATATGTATGTGTGTATATATATTTATAATATATATATACACACATACACTACTATATGTATATATATATAATATATATATATATATATTAATATGTATGTGTGTATATATATTTATAATATATATATACACACATACACTACTATATGTATATATATATAATATATATATATATATAATAATAATATATATATATAACTCCTACTCTATTTATGTAAGAGTAGGAGTTATATATATATATATAATATAAATATTATTTATATTAAATATTTATTATATATGTAAAAACTTTGTGAATTTTTAAAAAAATCTATCAAAATTAATAAAAAATTACATAGATAATTTCTTGCAAGTTTCGAGAGCTTGATCAATCGCTTTAATTTTTACTCTCTCACCC